TTGGCTTTGTAGTGGAAGAAAGACGCCAGGCTGCAATCTTGGAGATGTGATATTTATTACCTTAGCCTAATAAGGTTTAAGAGATTTATCTCTTATTGGAAACTTTGAAGGCTACTAGTTTTTTTAACTTAAAACCTTAGAATATTTTTTAGTAAATAATTATTAGGATAAAGGGATATAATAGAGGTGTTAGGTTAATGAATGACAGGGATAATATAAGTCGAGCTCTGGATGAATTTAAGTTTATTTTTATTTTTGAGGATGAGAGAATAAGAGATGAGAGGGTTATTCGTAGGTAGAAAAATAATGTTAGTAAGGCTCTAAAAAGTAGGATTCTTAGTCAGATGAGAGAAGCTCCAGCAGCGATAAATTCTTGAATTACTATTATTTTAGGTAAAAATCCTAGGAGAGGAGGAAGACCTCCTAGAGATAATAATCTTGAAAGTAAAGAGAGTTTTAAGGGTTTTGAAGATAGATTTATAGTTAGTAGTTGGTTAATATGAAAAATTTGGTTAGAGTAGAGGATAATTACCACGGATCTTGAGATAAGTGTGTAGGATGAAAAGTAGATTAATCATAATCTTTCGTTAAATGAGATGGCTCCTAGAAGTCAGGCTATATGATTAATTGAAGAATAAGATATAATTTTTCGGGTAAGAGTTTGGTTTAACCCCCCTAGTCCTCCTACAATTGCTGAGAAAATGGATGAGGTTATAATGATTGGTATTGTTGAGTTTGAGATTAGCATTCTTATTATTGAGATTGGAGCGATTTTTTGGATTGTTATTAGAGTTAGGGATTGTAGCCATGAAATTCCCTGTATAACTGGGGGGAATCAAAAGTGAAGCGGGGCCGCTCCTACTTTTAGTAAAAGGGCGATGAAAATGATTAATAAGGCTGTTTGATGAAAGATTATGGATAGCGGTCTAGCGGCTAAAAGTGAAGCTGATCCTAGAGCCTGAATAAGAAAATATTTAAGGGCTGATTCAGCGGAGTAACGGTTATTTGACGAGGTTATAATTGGAATAAATGATATTAAGTTTAACTCTAATCCTATTCATAGGATGAATCAGGAAGAAGAAGAAACGGCAATGAGGATGCCTATAAGGAGAGTGGTAAAAAACAAGAGTTGATGAGGTTTAAGAGTTAAAATTAAAAAGAGAAGACAACTTCATAGATGGGGTATGAGCCCATAAGCTTAAAACTTAGCTTATCTTTTCAGGCTACAATTTGGTGTAAAGGCACATGAAGTTTTGATTTTCGGAGAATTGGTGTAATTCCATTATTTGTATTGAGTCAAGATAGAGAGAGACTAATAGTGGAGAGGTGGGCTCTCATTTTTCGCCCTATCAAGACGACCTTTTTTATCAAGCACACTATTTATAGTAAGTGTTTGTAAAAGAGAATTTTTTTTCTCTATATAATTTGGTTGTAAAAATTAAAGGATTAATTAAATGGGAGGGAAAAGACTTGAATTATGTTGTTAAAATATAATTAAATAAACTTTTATTAGATATTGAATAAAAAATTTACTATATTATTAAATCTTTAAATTTAAAATAAATCTTTAATTGTATTAGCAGAACACTTTATGTATACGGCTTGCAAATGGCCGTATACTAGAAAAAAAAGTGTTCTGCTAGATAGTGAAACTTTGATTGTAAGATTTATTTTAACATCATTCAAATATATGTGTTTATAAATTGAGATTGTTTTTATCTCATTTTTACTTAAGATTTAATTTAACATTAATATATCTTAATAAAATTAAATGAAAATTTATATCAAACTTAGTCTTCTAATATTTTTTTTTATTTAAATTATAATTAAATATTTAGTTTTTAATATACTTTTATTAATTAAATTATAACATAAATCTTGTAACAATATTAATAATTAACTTACATTTAAATAATTATACTCTAAATAAAATTAAGTTTTAATTAATTAGATATTAATCAAAAGAACAGTTAAAATATAGTTGAAGATTTATCTAATAGTTTAAGATAAATTTGATTGTAGTTAATTAAACTTTATTTTATAATTAGAGTCAAAGTTTCCTTTTATCCTAAAATAGTACAAGATAATAAATATAATTTAAAATATAAGTTAAGAATTCTTTAATTTATAATTGTTAATTTAGTTAATTTGATAAACTTTTTATTAAAAAGATTTTTAAAAAAGAAGAGAGAGTTTTTGGGGGAGGGTAAATCCTAAAGGAATTTAAGAAAAAAAGTAATATTTATTAAATAATTTAAAATAGTTCTCTTTTATGTATTTAGATTATATTTCTAATATAATAAATTTTGTAATTGTATTTGTGGTTTTAATAGTTTGATTCTTGCTTTTCTTTTGCGTGTGGAAGGAGTTTTATGGGAGAGGTAAAGTTTGGTTTTTGGTTAAAGGTAATGCGTTAAATTTTTAAATCCCAGTACAGAAAATTGGTTTTAAAATAAGCGGGAGCTTAATCCAGCTTTTCCACAAAGATTGAGGTTAAATTTGTGCCAGCAGCCGCGGTTATACTGGTATGGTTAGCAAGAGGGTTTGTGGGTTTGTAGTTAGTTTAGAGATTGTTTTAATGAAAGGTTTAAAGGATTTAAGGTGAAATTTAGTTTGTTGTTGATCTTTTATTGTTTATATTAGAGTCGAGGCTATAAAGGTTAAAGTGTAGAATAGGATTAGATACCCTAGTATTTTTTACTGGAATTATAAAAAGCTTGATTAGTATTAGTTATGTTCTTGAAATTTAAAGAATTTGGCGGCCCCTTAGCCCGGTTAGAGGAACCTGTCTTTTAAACGATAAACCACGAAATATCTTACTCTTTCTTGTTATTCAGTATGTATACCGTCATAGTTCAACAATTTTTAAAGAAATTAGTTATAATGGATTTAACTTCACTAAATTAGATCAAGGTGCAGCTAATGGGAGAGTAAAGATGGGTTACAATAATTTTTATTTAAAACGGATTAAGGAATTAATTGTCTTTATGAAGGAGGATTTAACAGTAAGTAGGTAGTAATAAGTCTTGTTGATGGTGGTTCTGAGGTGTGTACACATCGCCCGTCGCTCTCATGATGAAGTGAGATAAGTCGTAACAAAGTAGGTGTACTGGAAAGTGTACCTAGGATAAATAAGGATGAGCTGTAGCTTAAATAGCATCTCAGTTACGTTGAGAAGATCACTAGTAAGTTTAGTGTAGCTTAATATATAGGTGGGTTGCATGAAGAATTAAGTTAAGAGAGTAAATTGTTTTGTTGAGGGAATATGGAAGTTACAATAAGTGTTTGAAAAATCAGTAGGTTTTGTTGTTAAAGTATTTTTTATAAAAATTGTGTGGTTAAACTAAAGTGAATTAGTACTGTGAAGGAAATTTGGTGGATTTAAAGAAAGAAGATTTTAATTTTTGTACCTTTTGTATCAGGGGCTTTTTATTTGCTTTAAAAAGTTTTATGTTTCCCGAAATAAGGTGATTTAATTTGATGAAAGTATTTATGTAGAAAAATGAAACTTAACAAATAATTAGTGATGATATGTCAGTCGTACTTTATATATCTGGTTGTCTTCGAAATAAATTTAATTTAGTTTTTGTAAAGTTAAATGTTACAAAATTAAAAATTTGGGGGGATGAGCTCTTAAATGTTAAGAGAGTAGTATAAATACTATTAAATTAAATTCTAAATTAGGCTTAGAATCAGCCATATTGACATGCCGTTTTAGGGGAAGATGATAATAAAGTGTTTTATATAGTTAGTTTTACTGGAATTAGAGGATTAGTTTTAGAAATTGTTTTTATTTCAAAATATTGATTGTATAAGTAGAAATTTTATGTAGTTAAATTTAATAAATTAATTAGATTTTTAAGTTTTAATTTGGGTTTTATGTGGTTAAGGAACTCGACAAATATTATGCTCACCTGTTTATCAAAAACATGTCTATTTGTAAAAAATTTTTAGTCTGGCCTGCCCACTGAGGTTAATTAAAGGGCCGCGGTATTTGGACCGTGCTAAGGTAGCATAATCAATAGTCTCTTAATTGGGGACTAGAATGAACGGTCGGATGAAGTGTAGTTTGTCTACGGCCATAAATTTTGAATTTTACTTTTAAGTGAAAAGGCTTAAATTAGGTAGAGGGACGATAAGACCCTATGAAGTTTTATGCTGTCTAAATTTGGTGTTTAATATTAAAGTGATTAATTTTGGATTTTAGAGGTATTGTGTTGGGGCGATAGGAATATATTTTTAACTGTTTTTAGGAGAAAAATAAATAATTTTTAGAGTGTTGATCCTGTATTATGGATTATAAGATTAAAATTACTCTAGGGATAACAGCGTAATTCTTTTTGAGAGTTCTTATCGACAAAAGTATTTGCGACCTCGATGTTGAATTAAGATTTCACTAAGGTGTAGGAGCTTTAGTTGTGGGTCTGTTCGACCTTTAAAATTTTACATGATTTGAGTTCAGACCGGCGTGAGCCAGGTTAGTTTCTATCTTTTACTTGTTTGTTAAGCATTCTAGTACGAAAGGAGTGAGTGGTTAAAATAATTTTTTTTATTGGATTGAGTTTAATTACCTTGACAGATGAATGTGTTAGATTTAGGATCTAATTATGCGAGATAGATTTGCAGGTAATAAAATTTTTGTGTTAGCGCAGTTAATTGGGGGATTGTAAGGTTAATTAGGTTGGTTAATTATTTAATTTTGATTGTATTTGTTTTAATTGCTGTTGCTTTTGTTACTTTATTGGAGCGAAAAGTGCTTGGGTATATTCAGTTGCGGAAAGGGCCTAATAAAGTTGGATATGCTGGTTTGTTGCAGCCTTTTGCTGATGCGGTAAAATTGTTCACTAAGGAGCAAACTGTTCCTACGTTATCAAATTTTGTCCCGTATTATATATCACCCGTATTCAGTTTATTTGTGGCTTTGTTGTCTTGGGTTATCATTCCTTATGATATAGGATTTATTAGTTTTAGAATAGGGGTCTTGTTCTTTCTGTGTTGCACTAGGTTAGGAGTATATACTACTATAGGTGCTGGTTGATCCTCAAATTCAAAGTATTCTTTATTGGGTTGTCTTCGTGCGGTTGCTCAGACCATTTCGTATGAGGTAAGGTTGGCGTTGATTTTGTTAAGGTTTTTAATGCTTGTGGGAGGGGTAGATTTCTTGCTTTTTATTGAGTATCAGCGATATTTGATGTTTTTAGTTTTAACTTTCCCTTTAGCTTTAATTTGGTTTGCATCTTGTTTGGCTGAGACTAATCGTACCCCTTTTGATTTTGCTGAGGGGGAGTCAGAGCTGGTATCTGGTTTTAATACAGAGTATAGGGCTGGGGGGTTTGCTTTAATTTTTATATCTGAATACGCTAGAATTTTATTTATGAGGTTTTTATTTTCTATTTTATTTTTGGGGAGGAGTTTAAGTAGAGTTTTCTTTTATTTAGGAGCGGTTTATATTAGGTTTTGTTTTGTATGGGTGCGGGGCACCTTACCTCGGTTCCGATATGATAAATTGATATATTTGGCTTGAAAGAGGTTTCTTCCTGTGGCTTTAAATTATTTATTGTTTTTTTTGGGTATGAAAGTTATAATATTAGTTTTTTTGCTTTAATTGTAAAGGATTTAGGAAAGTTACTAAGAGAGTCGAACTCTTTTTTAATGTTTTCAAAACATCTACTTTCCGAAAAGTTAAGTAACTTGTTTTAATCAAGGAGTTTATCTCATAAGAGTAGAGAAAGTGGTCTTAAAATATAAAATGAGAAGTAGATTGTTGTAAGAATTTGACCTGTGATAATATAGGGGTCTTCAACGGGTCGGGCCCCAATTCAAGTTAGGAGGAATACGGTTCTGACTAGGATTCAAAATATAATTTGGTTAAATGGGTAAAAGGTAAGTCTTTGAAATTTAGCTTTGTGAGTAAAGGGAAGAGTTACAAGAATGAGGATAGAGAGAACAAGAGCAATTACTCCTCCTAGTTTATTAGGAATTGATCGGAGGATGGCGTAAGCGAATAAGAAGTATCATTCTGGTTGAATGTGAGCTGGGGTTACGAGGGGGTTTGCTGGGACAAAATTGTCGGGATCTCTTAATAAGTAGGGATCAAGAAGAGTAATTATAATAAGGGTTAAGAGGAGGATAATAAATCCTACAATGTCTTTAAAGGAAAAGTAAGGGTGAAAGGGTACTTTATTAACTTGAGAGGGGATTCCTAAAGGATTATTTGAACCTGTTTGATGTAGGAATAAAATATGTACTATAGATGCTGCCGCTACGGCAAATGGAAATAGGAAGTGGAGTGCGAAGAATCGAGTGAGGGTTGCATTGTCAACGGCAAATCCTCCTCAAATTCATTGAACAAACTCTGATCCGATATAGGGAATAGCTGAGAATAAGTTAGTAATAACTGTAGCTCCTCAAAAGGATATTTGTCCTCAGGGGAGGACATATCCTAGGAATGCAGTTGCTATTATTAGTATAAGAATTACTACTCCTACTATTCATGTATGCATGTATATAAATGAGCCATAATAAATTCCTCGTCCTGCGTGTATGTAGAGGCATACGAAGAAAAGTGAAGCTCCATTTGCGTGAAGTGTACGAAGAAGTCACCCGAAGTTTACGTCGCGGCAGATATGGTCTACTCTTGAGAATGCTAAATCAATGTGTGCTGTATAGTGTATAGTTAAAAATAAACCTGTGGCGATTTGAATAATTAAACAAAGCCCTAAAAGGGAGCCGAAATTTCATAGTGTTGAAATATTTACTGGGGCGGGTAAGTCTACTATTGCTCTGTTAGCAATTTTAAATAGAGGGTGTGATTTTCGCTGGGGTATTAGCATTAGTTTAGCCGGAGAGGTCCAAAATGAGTTGCTGTAATTTTAACTACTACTACTAATGTAAGTAGTAGGTATAAAATTAGAAAGAGAGTTATTTTTATTGAGGTTATGTTATATATTGTATACAAGGAAAGGTTTGTAAAATTAAAGTTATTGGGAAATTCTAAAATTCTGCTTCCGTTTAAGATAGGGTAAGATATAAGAAATGGATCTAGGACTACGGTAAGGGTACTGAGAATAATTCCTGTAATTATAAGTGTAATTATTATATAGGAGAGAGATAATGGTTCATTGGGAGCAAGAGAGGCTACATAGATAAATAGGACTAGTATGGCTCCTAGAAAAATGAGGAATAAAATATAGGAGAATCAGGTTGTCTTTAAAGTAAATGTTATTATTATTGCAATGAGTCTTGTTTGAATCAATAAGATTACTCCTATCGCTAAGGGGTGGATGATTTTGGTGAATATAACTGATAAGGAAGAAGTTAAAATTATTATTAAAGTTAATGAAGCGATTTCAGAAAATAGTTTAATTAAAAAAATGTTAGTTTTGGGAGCTGATGACGGGAGGAATTTCTCTTTTCTGATACTTTAGGAAAAAAAAAATTTCATTTTTGATTTACAAGACCAACGTTTTTTATTAAACTACTGAAGCTTTAAAAATTAATGTTAATTCTAAGGTCATCTATTGCATTTTCTGTATTTATGTTTATTTGTGGGGTAGTGTCATTTGTTGGTGCTCGGAAGCATCTTTTGAGAACTTTGTTAAGTTTGGAGTTTATTATGTTAAGAGTTTTTTGGTTAATATCGGTAGTTATTGTAAATTTAGGTGGAGACTCATACTTTATTTTGTTTTTTTTGACTTTAGCGGCTTGTGAGGGAGCATTGGGGTTGGCACTTTTAGTGTCCGTAGTGCGGACTCATGGTTCTGATAATTTTAGAAGGTTTAGAGTGTTACAATGTTAAAATATTTATTATTTGCTTTGTTGATAATTTTTGTTGTACGTAGTTGGTTGGTAGTGCAGAGTTTGCTTTTTTTAGGGACATTTTTAATATGTGTAGGTTTGACAGGGGTTAGGTGGAGTTCATTAAGTTTGGGGTTGGGGATAGATGGAATTAGGTATATTTTGATTATACTTAGTTTCTGAATTGTAGCTTTAGTTGTTAAAGGTAGCCAGAAAATTTATGAAGCTTCAAATTTTAGTTCTTTATTTCTTTTTATGAACATTATGCTTTTATTAAGATTAATTATAACTTTTTGTTGTATGGATTATTTATTTTTTTATATTTGTTTTGAGGCTTCTTTAATTCCAACTTTGATTTTAATTTTGGGTTGGGGTTATCAGCCTGAGCGATTACAGGCGGGGATTTATATACTGTTTTATACTTTATTTGGATCTTTGCCTTTATTAGTTTCTTTTTTAATAATATATAAAGTTGGTTATAGTTTGTCTTTTGGTTTAGTAGATGTAAAAAGGGGTATAAGATTAACTTGCTTGATTTGGTATTTTTGTACTGTTTTTGCTTTTACTGTAAAGCTTCCAATATTTACAGTGCATTTGTGGCTTCCTAAAGCTCATGTCGAGGCTCCTGTGGCTGGTTCTATAATTTTGGCTGGGGTTCTTTTGAAACTTGGAGGTTATGGTATTATTCGAGTTAGTCCAATTTTTCTAGAGGTGGGTCGGCATTTCTCGTGAGTTTGGGTTAGGTTGGGGGTTATGGGTGGAGGTATTATTAGGGTTCTCTGTCTTCGACAGAGAGATATAAAAGCTTTGATTGCTTATTCTTCAGTTGCTCATATAGGGTTAGTTCTTTGTGGTTTGATAGTATTTAGTTGATGGGGGATTAGAGGAGCTGTAGTTGTAATAGTGGGTCATGGTTTATGTTCTTCAGGTCTTTTCTGTATGGCAAATATGGTTTATGAGCGTCTTGGAAGACGTAGGTTAATAGTTAGTAAGGGTATAATAAGGTTTATGCCTAGAATGGCTCTTTGGTGATTTCTTCTTAGGGCAGGAAATATAGCGGCTCCTCCTACTTTGAATCTTTTAGGGGAAATCAGTCTTATTATTAGGGTTTTAAGATGAAGAATTTTTTCGAGTTTTGGGGTAATTTTAGTTTCTTTTTTTGGGGCTGCGTATACTTTGTATATGTTTTCTATGAGTCAACATGGAAAATTGTTTAGAACTTTATCTTCTTGTTGTTCGGGGCAGATACGAGAGTATCTTGTGCTTATATTGCACTGGTTGCCTTTGAATATTATAATTTTGAAATCTGGAGTTTTAGTAAGTTTATAAAAAGGACTTAGGTAGTTTAAGAAAAATGTCGGTCTGTGAATCCGAAGTTGTGAATAGCACCTTGAGTAGTGGTTTGAAGTATTGCTATAAATTTAAGGAGGATAGTGTTCTTGCTTTTAATGTCTCTGTCTGGTCTTATTGGGTTTTTGTTAATGATTTTTTTGGATTTTAGTTATTATATTGAGTGAGAGATCGTGACTTTGAATTCTTGTTCTCTGGAAATGACTTTGATTTTGGATTGAATGTCTATGCTTTTCTTTGCTTTTGTAACATTTATTTCAGCTATAGTTTTATATTATAGAGGGGGTTATATATTTGGGGATGTAAATATAGTGCGTTTTATCTATTTAGTTTTGGGATTTGTTGCTTCTATAGTTTTTTTGATTGTAAGTCCCAATTTGATTAGTATTCTTTTAGGTTGAGACGGATTAGGGTTAGTATCCTATGCTTTAGTTATTTATTATCAAAACGAGAAGTCAGCGGGTGCGGGAATATTAACTGCTCTTTCAAATCGAGTGGGAGATGTAGCTATTTTAATTAGGATTGCTTTAATATTTGATTTGGGTGGTTGGGGTTTCGTTTTTTATAGTGATAGTGGATATTTAGATCAAATTGTTGGTTTGGCTCCTTTAGTGATTTTAGCTGGAATAACTAAGAGGGCTCAAATCCCCTTTTCTGCTTGGCTTCCTGCTGCTATGGCAGCTCCGACTCCAGTTTCTGCTTTAGTTCATTCGTCTACTTTAGTTACTGCTGGAGTTTATTTATTAATTCGATTTTCACCAGCTTTAGGTGGTTGGGGCCAAAATGCTTTATTTGTTTTAGCTGGTTTAACTATATTTATAGCGGGGTTGGGGGCAAATTTTGAAACTGACTTAAAAAAAATTATTGCGTTATCAACTTTAAGGCAATTGGGAGTGATAATATATATTCTAAGGATGGGTTACTATAAGTTGGCTTTTTTCCACTTGTTAACACATGCTTTGTTCAAAGCCTTGCTTTTTATATGCGCTGGTTCTGTTATTCATAGGGTAGGGGGAACTCAAGATATTCGTGCGATAGGGGGTTTAATTTATGTTATACCTTTGAGAATTAGAAGAATGAATTTGGCTAACCTTGCTTTGTGTGGGACACCATTTTTAGCTGGGTTTTATTCTAAAGATTTGATTTTAGAGGTGGCTTTTTCTAGATTATTAAATGAATTCTGTTTTTGATTATTAGTACTAGCGACTGGCTTAACAGTTTGTTATACTTTCCGTTTAATTTTTTATAGTGTAAGAGGGGATTATAATTTAGCTGGATTAAGGTGCGTGAGGGATGAGGATGAGATTATGACGAGGCCTATGATTTGTTTGGGGCTAGGAGCAGTAGGGGGAGGAGCTTTTTTATCTTGGTTGATTTTTCCATCTCCGTGAATAATTTGTTTGCCTTTTATTTTGAAGTCTTTAGCCTTGTTAGTAAGATTTGTGGGAGGTTTAGTAGGTTATTTTTTGAATTTGATGAGTGAAAGATATCGGTTAAACTCTGTTTCTAACTACAAAATTGTTTTGTTTGCAGGGTCAATATGATTTATGCCTTTTCTTTCTACATATGGTGTAAGGAAGTTTCTTTTAAAAGTTAGTCAGTTTTATCATCAATCAGGTGATAGGGGGTGGCTTGAATATTATGGAGCTCAAGGAGCTTATAGTGGGTTTGAGGCGTCTTCGAAATATCTACAGTTAGCTCAGGATAATAGTGTAAAGGTTTATATGGTATTATTTGTTTTATGGTTAATTTTGGTAAGAGTGGTCCTGTTTTAGATTTACTTATATAGCTTATAGAAAGCGCTACATTGAAGCTGTAGAGAAGGTAGTTACCGACCTTTAAGTGTTATTAAAAGGAGTTTGGACCTTTAGTTTTACAATGAAAATGTAATGTGTTTTTTACACCATAAGAACAGGTGTAAAAACGGATTTAAACCGCTTGAATAAGAAGTTAGAAGCTTCTATTCGATATCATCTTACCCCTTTAGCTAGAAGGTTTCTTCATTTCAACCATTAACAGTGGTATGCCTCTTTTTGGCTTTAACTAAAGGAGATTAGAGGTAAAAATACCAAAGTTTAGGCCGAAACTAAATGCGATTATTTCGCTTTCTAATCTAAAGTTAGCTTTTTGGAAAGCACCTTCTGAATGCAACCCAGATATCATTTTTGACTATAACTTTTACTCTGTCCATTCTAGGGCTCCTTGGTTTCATTCGTGGTAAAGTCCAATCAGGAGAATGATTAAAAAGAATACTCTTGTAAAGGTTCAGGATTGAATATTACATATTGATATAATAGGGGCAATTGGGAGTAAGAGGGTGATTTCTACATCAAAAATTAAAAAAATCACAGCAATCAAAAAGAATCGTAGAGAAAAAGGAAGCCGCGCGGATCCTTTTGGATCAAACCCACATTCGAAGGGGGAGTTTTTTTCTCGATCTATAGAGGTCTTTTTTGCTAAGATTGAGGAGATAAATATAACTACTGAAGAAATAATGAGTGTAAGGAGAGCTAGGGCAGTAATAAGAATAATTATTATTCCTGGAGAGACCAGACTTATTGATTGGAAGTCAATTATACTACTTATATTAGAAAAACAAATTATCTTCCTCATCAGTAAATTGAGATGTAGAGGAATAATCAAACAACATCTACGAAATGCCAGTATCAGGCGGCCGCCTCAAACCCAAAATGATGTCGGGCTGAAAAATGGCATATATATATACGGTATAAGCAAATTGAAAGGAAGGAAGATCCAATAATTACGTGGAGTCCATGGAAACCGGTTGCAACAAAGAAAGTTGATCCATATACGGAATCTGCAATTGTAAATGGAGCCTCATAGTATTCTATTGCTTGGAGAGCTGTGAAGTAAAGTCCTAGGATGACTGTAATGGTTAAGCCTTGAAGGGCTTGGGAGTGATTAGATTCTATAAGAGCATGATGGGCTCATGTAACTGTGGCTCCTCTTGCGAGGAGGATAGCAGTATTTAAAAGGGGAATTTGGAAGGGGTTAAAAGGTTGAATACCAGTTGGAGGTCAACAAGCTCCTACTTCGATAGTAGGTGAGAGGCTCCTGTGGAAGAATGCCCAGAAAAAAGAAAAGAAAAATAGAACTTCTGATGTAATAAATAGGATCATTCCTCATTGGAGCCCTGTTACTACTCGTTTAGTGTGTAAGCCTTGATATGTTCCTTCCCGAGTGATATCTCGTCATCATTGAATTATAGTGAGAAGTGTAGCTAGAAACCCTAGCATTAATAATCTAATATCATATTGGTGGAATCATTTTACTAGGCCGGTGGTAATTATTATTGCTCTAATTGATCCGGTAAGGGGTCAAGGTCTCATGTCTACGAGATGATATGTATGGTATTTGTGTGATAACATTAGTTTACTTCTCTAGCGTAAAGTGTTCTGAGAACTGCAAAAACGTATGATTGAATAATAGCAACAGCTGACTCTAAGAGTAGAAGAAGAATTTGGGAGAAAATCAAAATTCTTAAGAGAGATAGAGAAAGTGATGGGCCTGTATTACCAAGAAGTGTTAGCAGAAGGTGGCCTGCGATTATATTAGCTGCTAAACGAACAGCTAAGGTCCCTGGTCGAATCAAATTACTTACTATTTCGATAAGAACCATGAATGGTATAAGGGGTCCTGGAGTTCTTAGAGGTACAAGATGAGCAAATATGTGTTGTGTATGATTGATTCAACCAAAAACTATAAATGAAAGCCAAAGTGGTAGAGCTAGCCTTAGAGTTATGGCAAGGTGGCTGGTTCTAGTGAATACATATGGGAGAAGCCCTAGGAAGTTATTAAAGACAATGAGTCTAAACAATCTTACGAATAAGATTGTTCCCCTAGAGTTTTTCTGGCCTAATAAAATCTTAAATTCTTTGTGAAGGGTATTAGTGACTAAAGTTCATATTAAAATCCAACGAGAAGGTATAGCTCATAAAGAGTATGGGATGAAGATAAGGCCTAAGATTGTTGATCTTCAGTTAAGTGGGATATTAAGAATTCTAGATGAGGGGTCAAATCTAGAGAATAAATTTCTTATCATTTTCAGTTAAGTTTTTTTGTTTTTTGGGTTTTAGAGGTTGGTTTAATTTTATTGTAAGGAGCTAAAAAGTAGTTTATGATAAAAAAGAGTATAAATGTGATGGAAAAAAAGGTGAATAAATTAAATCAAAGTAGGGGGGCTATTTGGGGAATTTAAAAATATTAGATTTCTAATAATTTAAGCTTGACAAGCTTATGTTATAAATTAACTAATTTTTAAATAATTAAGAGAAGGAGTTATATATGTGTTGGTCATTAGAAGTAGGCGTGTTACTATAATAGGTTTAAAAGACCTACACTTTCTTTCAGTCATCTAATGAGTTTTCTTTCGAATTAGAAATTCATGTTAAGAATGAATCTGTAGATGTTCTTTCTACAACGATAGGTATGAAACTATGATTTGCACCGCAAATTTCTGAACATTGACCAAAAAATAGGCCTGGGCGGTCAATGGAGAAGCTAACTTGGTTTAGACGACCTGGAATGGCGTCTGCTTTAACACCTAAAGCTGGAACGGTTCATGAGTGAATTACGTCGGCGGCTGATACTAGAACTCGGACTTGTGTATTTATAGGTAAGATTATTCGATTATCTACATCGAGGAGACGGAAACCTCTTTCTGGTAGTTCGTTGGTTGGTGTTATATATGAGTCAAAGGAGACTTGAAGAAAGTCTGAATACTCATATCTTCAATATCATTGATGGCCAATAGCTTTTACTGTAATTCTAGGAGTACCTACCTCATCTAGGAGGTAAAGGAGTCGTAAAGATGGAAGGGCAATGAAAATTAAAATTAAGGCGGGGAGTACGGTTCAGATTATTTCAATAGTTTGGCCTTCCATTAGGAATCGGTTGGTAAGTTTATTGAAAAATAGAGAACTTATTACATACCCTACTAGGGTGGTAATTAGAATTAGCACTAATGTTGTGTGGTCATAGAAGAAAATTAGTTGTTCTATAAGAGGAGAAGCACTGTCTTGAAATCCGAGTCTTGATCATCTTGCCATTTGGTTCTAGAAGAAGAATAATTCTTCCTGTTGGGAGCTTAAATCCCATGCAATGGTCTGCCATTCTAGAATTTAGTTAGTTACTTTAGGGATTTCGGAGAATCTATGATGGGCTGGGGGGTAGTTTTGTTGTCACTCGATTGATGTTGATAAAGATAAAGGGAAGAGAATAGGCCGTTGGGATGAGAAGGCTTCTCAAACAATAATTGTGAATCCTAGAACGGCAATTAAGGAGGCGGTGGATCCGATAGTTGAAACTACGTTTCATGTGGTGTAAGCGTCTGGATAATCTGAGTATCGGCGAGGTATTCCGTTTAATCCTAGGAAGTGTTGAGGGAAGAATGTGATATTTACTCCGATGAATATGGTTAGGAAATGGATTTTAAGTCATTTAGGGAGTATAGTAAGACCTGTGAATAGTAGAAATCAGTGGGCAAATCCGGCGAAAATTCCGAAGACGGCCCCTATGGAGAGAACGTAATGAAAGTGCGCTACAACGTAGTAAGTATCATGTAAGATAATATCGATTGATGAGTTAGCAAGAACTACTCCAGTTAGTCCTCCAATTGTAAAAAGGAAAATGAATCCTATAGCTCATAGAAGTGAAGGTCTGTATGTGAATTTGTTGCCGTGGAGAGTTCCAAGTCATCTGAAAATCTTGATTCCTGTAGGGACAGCAATAATTATTGTGGCTGAAGTAAAATAGGCTCGGGTATCGACATCTATTCCTACTGTAAATATGTGGTGTGCTCACACAACAAATCCTAAAATTCCAATAGCTATTATGGCGTAAACTATTCCTAGTGTCCCGAATGTTTCTTTTTTTCTGGATTCTTGTCTGACAATGTGGGAGATTACACCAAAGGCTGGTAAAATTAAAATGTAAACTTCGGGGTGTCCAAAAAATCAAAAGAGGTGTTGGTAGAGAATTGGATCTCCCCCGCCTGCAGGGTCGAAGAAGGAGGTATTTAGATTTCGATCTGTAAGAAGTATTGTAATAGCTCCAGCTAAAACTGGAAGGGAGAGTAGAAGAAGGATAGCAGTTAGGAAGACGGATCAGATAAATAAAGGTATTCGGTCTCTAAGAATGCCTGTTGTTCGTATGTTAATAACTGTGGATATGAAGTTAGCGGCGCCTAAGATTGACGATACACCTGCTAAGTGTAAAGAGAAAATTCCTATATCTACTGAAGCTCCAGCATGGGCGATATTTCTTGCTAGAGGGGGGTAGACTGTTCATCCGGTTCCAATTCCACTCTCTACTATTCTTCTGGATAGTAAAAGGGTGAGAGATGGTGGTAAAAGTCAAAATCTTATATTATTTATTCGGGGAAATGCTATATCGGGTGCTCCAAGTATAAGGGGAATTAATCAATTACCGAATCCCCCGATTATAATGGGTATAACTATAAAGAAGATTATAACGAAGGCGTGTGCTGTTACAATTACATTGTAAATTTGGTCATTGCCAATAAGTCTTCCTGGTTGACCAAGTTCAGCTCGAATGAGGAGACTAAGAGCAGTACCTACTATTCCTGCTCATGCTCCTAAAATAAAATATAAAGTTCCAATATCTTTATGGTTAGTTGAAAATAATCAACGTTGCGGTTAGGTGGCTGAGTTATAAGCGGTAGATTGTAAATTTATGGACGGGAGTTCTCCCCCTAATTA